CATAGTATTGTCCGATTCATGGGGATAAAAAAAAGTCTTTGTAGGACAAAAAGGAAAAATAGTAAGAAAAGGCATTTTTGTTACATGAGTATCCATTCGGTATGTTTTCTTCGAAAAAAAAGAAGTCCTTTCCCTTTCATTATTATTTATTTTTAATAAAGCAACTAAAGGAAAACTTTTTTTAATCGATTTTGGCTCTTCTTTACCCCATAGAGATATTGAATAGAAGGAATTTCCTTTTTTGCCACTGTAATTTTGAAAACGAACGTTTAAATGTCCTTCAAAAGTAAGTAAATAAACCCGAAACATATAAAATGCAGTTAATCCGGCTGTGAAAGAAGCAATTATTGCGAAAATCGGTGAATATAACCAACTATCATTAAGAATTTCATCTTTGGACCAAAAACAAGCAAGAGGTGGAATACCACAAAGAGAAAGTGTACCTAATAAAAAAGCAGTTTTTGTAATTGGCACGTGCTTTCTTAACCCGCCCATAAGAGCCATGTTCTGGCTTTTATCTGGAGCGTATCCAACAAGAGCTTCCATTGAATGAATAATTGATCCGGATCCTAAAAACAACAAGGCTTTCGAATAAGCATGAGTAATCAAATGAAATAAAGCGGCTCGATAGGACCCCATACCTAGAGCTAACATCATATAACCCAATTGAGACATTGTAGAATAGGCTAAACTTTTCTTAATATCTTTTTGAGCAAGAGCTAAAGTGGCTCCTAATAATACTGTTATTATACCTATAAAAGATATTAGATTCATTATGTACGGTATCGCTATGAAAAGTGGAAGAAGACGAGCTACAAGAAAAATTCCCGCTGCTACCATAGTAGCGGCGTGGATAAGAGCCGAAATAGGAGTAGGCCCCTCCATGGCATCAGGTAACCATACATGAAGGGGAAATTGTGCGGATTTAGCAACTGCGCCGCCAAATAATAGAAAGGCACACAAAGTAACAAATAAAAAGTTAACCTCCTTATTATAAATCAAGTTATTGAATATTTCGAACAAATCCCGAAATTCGAAACTACCCGTTGTCCAATAAAGACCTAAGATTCCTAATAATAAACCAAAATCCCCTACACGATTAGTTACAAAGGCTTTTTGACAAGCACTTGCCGCACTAGGTCGTGTGAACCAAAACCCTATTAATAGATAAGAACACATCCCAACCAATTCCCAAAAAATATAAATTTGTATCAAATTCGAACTTGTAACTAATCCCAACATTGAAGTATTAAAAAAACTCATATAAGCAAAAAATCTCAAATATCCTTGATCATGAGACATATAATTGTCGCTATAAAAAAGAACCAGAATTCCAACTGTGGTGATTAATATTGACATAATAGAAGTAAGCGGATCAATAAAGTGTCCGAACTCGAAAGAAAAATCATTATTGATGGTCAAAGACCATATGTATTGATAGATAGAACTCCTATTTATTTGCTGAATAGATAGATCGACCGAAAAAATCATAACTATACTTAACAAAAAAATACTAGGAAAAGCCCAAATACGGCGAAGATTTTTTGTTGCCGTTGGAAAAAGTAGAAGTCCCACTCCTATTAACATAGGAACTGGAAGCGGAACGAAAGGTATGATCCAAGAATATTGATATGTATGTTCCATAAAAATAATAATTTTTTTATTCTTAATTAATTGTTTCTGATTCACCGGTTCTTATCTCTTTTAAAAGAGATTACTAAAGTATTAAAAAAGCAACTGAAACTAAAATGGAATTTTCTATTCGTAGTTAGTTTGAACCTTTCTCAACTACTTCAAAAATTTGCAAAGTGAAAAATAACGAATCCTTTTATACTAAGTTTATACTAAGTAAGATTTTTGTAAGATTTTTAGGAAAACGTAGCAGCCAATTCCAATTTCCATTATTATTCCCTATTACAAAAATTTATGGACATATATCAAGACTAAAAAATTGGACAAAAAAAAGAAGTACTTTATTTTGATATCAATCATCGGATGTCCCATAACTTTGCCTAATAAAAAAACAACTAGGTATTTTTGTTTGTTTATTCAGAATAATTAACGAGTTTAATTCGGGACTGATTGATTGTGTTCTATTCTAATAAATGGTATTTAATAACCAATTACTAGAATTACTAGAAAAGAAAAAGATTCAAGTTTTTTATTAGGTAGGTAAGGGTTCTTAAGCTTGTTCGATATGTATTTTTTATGTACAAATGTAACATCCCAAAAAAAGACAGAGATAGAAAGGTATCACAAATAACTCCGAAATACAAATTATTTTGCCTCAGATATTGTATGGAATAGGAATTGAAAAAAAAAAAAAAAAATGATTTGTTTTAAACAATAGATGTCTTTCACATCCAATTTTTGTAATGAATAACTTTTTATTTTTTGAATGGCAGTTCCAAAAAAACGTAGTTCTATATTAAAAAAACGTATTCGTAAAAATATTTGGAAAAAAGGGGGATATTGGGCAGCGCGGAAAGCTTTTTCGTTAGCGAAATCCCTTTCGACCGGGAATTCAAAAAGTTTTTTGTACGACAAATAATTAATAAAACGTTGGAATAATTGGAATCCGCATCCACCTGACTCCAAAAACGAGCCGATTTAGTTTCGAATTTCGATTCCATTTTTTAATATAGAATAGAAAAATAGAAGTAAAAAAAATAGAAATAGAAAAAGTAAGTAATAAATAATAATTTCCATTCCCTACTGTTTTGAACCAATGGATTTGGCTACTGAATCGGTACTTTTTTTTATTTGAAAAAAAAAAAGAATAAAAAATTGAGAGTTTTGCCTTTATTTGTATTTGAATATGCTTTTCATTCCCGGGATGAGGATTCTTAATTTCCCCATCACCCACCCACTTATAAATAAGACAATAATAAATTATAAATAAGACAATAATAAAGGTTTTGTTTTGTCTTTTCTTTTTTTTTTTATATTTCTCCTTTTCTATTTCAATTTATGCTATTCTATAGCATAAATTGAAATCTTTAGACAAAAGCAATGAGTTGTTGAAACTAATTTTGAATTATACTTTTTTTTTTAACTTTCTGAATCATCACTCCAAGTGAGAATGAGAAAAGCGTCTTTCGCCATTTCGGCGTATTTCTAATTTCTATACGAATAGTATGCAATTTATAAGTAATAAAAGAATCCTATGTTTGAAAGGGAGGATCAATCTAAAAATATCGATTTTTAGAATTCGGATTTAGAAATAAATTTTTGAAGTAGGACAATAGAAATCAAAATTCTTTTATATAATATGTATAGCTCGATACCTAATTGGTTTGATAAACCCTAAGACAAATTCATACTGAAAAAAACCTAACGATTATCACAAGACAAAAGTTATGCAAATTAAATCAAATTTTTTGAATTATTGGATATTATGCTTAAATTGTGATCGTGATCCATAAAAAAGAAAAAGAATATGTTATTGTTAAGTTAAATAAAACTGAAACCTTAAATAACTAAATAAAACGATAAAAAAGAGACTGTTTCAATAGAGATTGAAACAAGTTTTTATTCATCAATTGAATGCTTCCTAAAAACCAAAAGTATTTCATTGAAACTTTCTCTTTCACTTTCCATCTCGACGATTAAATAAAAATAAGTTATTATTATTTCTAGCAAGCCGCTATGGTGAAATCGGTAGACACGCTGCTCTTAGGAAGCAGTGCTAGAGCATCTCGGTTCGAATCCGAGTGGCGGCATAACATCTTCTAAAAGATATATAAAATAGAAAAGCCCTATAATGAAAATGAATTGAATTTCCGACTTCCATTCCGTATACTCGAGAGACTTTCACTTTTTCCTTTTAATTTCATTTTTTATTTATGATATTTTCAACTTTAGAACATATATTAACTCATATATCATTTTCGGTCATTTCAATTGGAATTACAATCCATTTAATAACCTTATTAGTCGATGAAATCGTAGGACTATATAATTCATCAGAAAAGGGGATGATAGCTACCCTTTTCTGTCTAACAGGATTATTAGTAATTCGTTGGATTTATTCGGGGCATTTCCCATTAAGTGATTTATATGAATCATTAATCTTTCTGTCATGGAGTTTCTCCATTATTCATAGGATTTTAAAACATAAAAATCATTTAAGCGCAATAACCGCGCCAAGTGCTATTTTTACCCAAGGCTTTGCAACTTCGTGTTTGTTAACCAAAATGCATCAATCCGAAATATTAGTGCCCGCTCTACAAGTTCAGTGGTTAATGATGCACGTAAGTATGATGGTATTCGGCTATGCAGCTCTTTTATGCGGATCATTATTATCCACAGCTCTTCTAGTCATTACATTTCGAAAAGTGATAAGGATTTTTGGTAAAAGCAATAAATTATTAAATGGAACTGTAACTGAGTCATTTTCCTTCGGTGAAATACAATACATGAATGCAAAAACCAATGTTTTACTAAATACTTATTTTTTTTCTGCTAGAAATTATTACAGGTATCAATTGATTCAACAATTGGATCATTGGAGTTATCATATTATTAGTCTAGGATTTATCTTTTTAACCATAGGTATTCTTTCAGGCGCAGTATGGGCTAATGAGGCATGGGGATCATATTGGAATTGGGATCCAAAGGAAACTTGGGCATTTATTACTTGGACTATATTCGGGATTTATTTCCATACTCGAACAAATAAAAAATCGGAAGGTTTTAATTCCGCAATTGTGGCTTCTATGGGCTTTGTTATAATTTGGATATGTTATTTCGGGGTCAATCTATTAGGAATAGGGTTACATAGTTATGGTTCATTTAATTAACAATTCACATCTAATTGAATTGCAAATTGAAGAAAAGAAAGGGCCTGATGAAGACAAACATAGGATGGCGCATATATATAAACGAAACTGAGTGGAAACCGCCGAGAACCTTTTGAATCAAGTAGTGGAGTGATTCAAAAGGTTCTCACAAACCAAAAAGGGGTTTGGTTACAATTCAAATTTATTTTTTCTTTTTTTATTCATGAAAATTCTCTATAAAAAAATTAGATAGAATAGCTTCGACCTTGTCCACTGATAGTGACAGAACGAAATCCGGATAAATACCAATACCAAGTACGGGTAGAAGAATAGAGATCAAAACAAATAATTCCCGTGGTCCAGAATCAAAAAAATAAGAGTTTACGCCATTAAATAGCTTGTACCCATAAAACATTTGCCGTAACATAGATAATGAATAAATAGGAGTTAATATCATTCCAATTGCCATTACAAAAGTAATCGGTATTTTTGCTATTAAAAAATATTTTTGGCTAGTAATTATTCCAAAAAATACTATCAATTCCGCAACAAAACCACTCATGCCCGGTAATGCAAGCGAAGCCATTGATAAGATACTAAATAGCGTGAATATCTTTGGAATTGGTATAGCCAGTCCGCCCATTTCGTCGAGATAACCATGACGTATTCTATCATAACTCGTTCCTGCTAAGAAAAAAAGTGCAGCGCTAATAAACCCATGAGAAATTATTTGTAAAATGGCTCCGCTGAGTCCTGTATCGGTTATCGAGCCAATTCCTATAATTATGAAACCCATATGAGATACAGAGGAATAGGCGATTCTTTTTTTTAAATTGCGTTGGCCAGGAGATGTTAAAGCTGCATAAATTATTTGCATTGTACCTACTATGATTAACCAGGGAGAAAATAGAGAATGAGCGTGCGGTAATAGTTCCATATTGATCCGAACCAAGCCATATGCTCCCATTTTTAATAAGATTCCGGCCAGAAGCATACAAGTACTGTAATGGGCCTCCCCATGGGTGTCCGGTAACCATGTATGTAAGGGTATAATCGGTGATTTGACAGCAAAAGCAATAAGAAATCCAATATAGAATAGTATTTCCAGTGCCACGGGATACGATCGATTAGCTAATATTTCCAAATTTAATGTTGGTTCATTGGAACCATATAAACCGATACCCAAAACTCCTATTAATAGAAAAACGGAACCTCCTGCAGTGTACAAAATAAACTTTGTAGCTGAATAAAGACGTTTCTTTCCACCCCATGCTGATAGAAGTAGATAAACAGGAATTAATTCTAATTCCCACATGATGAAAAAAAGTAAAAGGTCACGAGAAGCAAATGATCCTATTTGACCGCTATACATTGCTAACATCAGGAAATAGAATAATCGGGAATTCCGAGTAACTGGCCAAGCCGCTAACGTAGCTAAAGTGGTGATAAATCCCGTCAATAAAATGGGTCCTAGGGAAAGTCCATCTATTCCCAATCTCCAGTAAAAACCAAAAAAATCGATCCATTTATAATCCTCTGCGAGTTGTATTAATGGATCGTCCAATTCAAAATGATAACAGAAGGCATAGGTCGTCAGAAGGAGTTCTAGCACGCATATATATATAGTATACCCCCTAGTCACCTTATTTCCTCTATGAGGGAGAAAGAAAATGAAAAAACCCGTGGCTATCGGAAAAACTACAATTATTGTTAACCAAGGAAAAAAGTTCGTGGTAAAGGCAAGATACACTCGAACCAGACAAAACCGTGCTCGAAAAATAGAATATATATTCTTAATTTTTTTTGATTTTTCGAGTACGGGTTTTTGTCGGTAATCAGTAAGTAAAAAAAATGTATTCAAAATAGATTCAAGTGGGGTTTTGGGGAACGTATCAATATCAATAAGCTAGACCCATGCTTCGAGTTGTTTCATGCCATAAATAAACTCGAACACTCAAGAAATCCGTTGGACAGGCGGATTCACATCTCTTACAACCAACACAATCCTCCGTTCTTGGAGCAGAAGCAATTTGTTTAGCTTTACATCCGTCCCAAGGTATCATTTCTAATACATCCGTGGGACATGCTCGGACACATTGAGTACACCCTATACATGTATCATAAATCTTTACTGAATGTGACATTGAATCTATCCATTTCTGAATTCATAAATTTTCGATCTAGTAATTTTGGAAATGAATCATATATTGAAACACCAGATCAATCAACGATTTACCAGAATTTTGGAATCAATCCATTTCTGGATCAACTGATAAGAGGGAACAAAGATACTTTGATTTTTTACGTTTTCGCCGATATGATCGAGGTTAGGACGTATTATAGATGCTAATTTGAATTTATGAATATTCTGATTTTGAAATACTATTTTATTTATTCAACAAAGTCGATTGATTGATACGAATCGATTTTCTGTTACGATAAATTGACGAAACAATAGCTGATCCGATAGCTGCTTCAGCGGCTGCAATAGCTATAACAAAAATTGAGAAAATATCTCCTTTTAATTGCCTACTATCAAAAAAATCGGAAAATGTTACAAAATTTATATTAACCGCATTTAGTATAAGTTCAAGACACATCAGGGCCCGGACAATATTTTGGCTCGTGATCAATCCATAGATACCAATAGAAAATAAATAAGCACTCAAAATAAGTACATGCTCGAGCATCATTGACCAACTCCGTACCAATTTCGATTCATTTCAATATGAACAATAAGTCAAGTGATTTGATTACTTATAATCTAACAAGTATAGAACAAAAGAATGCTAATAGATCAAATCAATAAACTTCTATTTGATTTATACATGAAACAGTATTCAAATCGAATTGAAGGCAAATAGATGTGATAACACAGAAAAGTCGAATTTGGATTGCTGTTGCTAGTTATAAAGATTTTTTACTGACGAGCTACGGCAATTGCACCTATCAAAGCAACTAAAAGAATGATCGAAATGAGTTCAAATGGAAGAAAAAAGTCGGTTGATAAATGAATTCCAATTTGTTGACTGTTACTTATCAAATCTTGCTCTATAATCTGGTTGGATCGTGTAGTCCAAATAATCCCGTACCACGACGTATCTAGAATAGTAGTGAGTAAGGACAAAAAAATACTTGTACAAACCAGAGAAGTAACTCCATTCCCAATAGTCCAAAGATTCAAATGAAAATCGTTGGAATAGTCTGAACCATTCATGAACATTACAGCAAATATGATTAAAACATTTACAGCTCCTACATAAATAAGGAGCTGTGCAGCAGCTACAAAAGGCGAATTTGATAGAATATAGAATAAGGATATACAAATAAGAACGAATCCCAATGAAAAGGCAGAATAAATCGGGTTGGTAAGTAATACCACTCCCAGACCTCCTAATATAAGACCCGATCCTAGAAAAACTAAAAGAAAATCATGTATTGGTCCAGCCAAATCCATTATATTAAAATAAGAGATAAATAAATCGAAATGTTTTTTCATGACCTTATTGAACCGACCAGGCAATTTTTTTTTATGAGGCATTCCCGATTGAATTCAATTCAAATCTAATAGGTGTGAATTGATGTGGGTACAGTTATTGGATCAATTTCGTTCTTTTCTTTATTGGAAATGGCAGTTGGAAATTGAAAGTCTATATTTCGAAAAAATTGTGGATATATTAACAGACTTTCAATACAAATTAATTTGTACTTCTCATAATCCAATCTATAGTTGGGATTTGTACCAAACAAAGAGAAAGACCTTATTCCTTTATACCAACACGGAACCCTAGTAATTTCCAATAATAAAGTAATAAAGAGATTTACCCGTTTTTTCTTTGAGACGAATTCAAAACTGTTCGAATTGTAAAATCGTCAATTACTGACATTGGTAAACGACCTAAAGCAATTTGATTATAATTCAATTCGTGACGGTCATAAGTAGCAAGTTCATATTCTTCAGTCATTGATAAACAATTTGTTGGACAATACTCAACGCAGTTACCACAAAAAATACAAATTCCGAAATCAATACTGTAATTAAGCAATCGTTTCTTTCGAATATCAGTTTCCAATTTCCAATCAACAACAGGCAGATCTATAGGACATACACGAACACAGACTTCACAAGCAATACATTTATCAAATTCAAAATGGATTCGACCGCGGAAACGCTCCGATGTTATTAATTTTTCATAAGGATATTGAATAGTTACAGGGAAACGATTTGCTTGGGATAAGGTAATCATGAAACTTTGACCAATGTACCTTGCAGCTCGTACTGTTTGTTGACCATAATTCATGAACCCAGTTACCATAGGGAGCATATCGGGAATATCTATGAATAAATTTTTTCTTTCTCTTGTTTGAGGTAAGCCGTGAATATAGTATCCCTTTTTTTTGTCTACAGTGAAAGGAGTTGGGAAGAGGTTGTTAATAATAGATTACCGAGAGAAATAGGTAAAAGAAATTTCCAGCCAAGATTTAATAATTGGTCCATTCTTAGTCTAGGTAAAGTCCATCTTGTTGTGATAGAAATGAACAAGAACAAATAAGTTTTAGCTAATGTAATAAAGATACCAATTGTCGTTCCAAAGATTCCATCCGCTTTATTTATTTCAAATAACTCAGGAACAAATATGTACGGAAGTGAAAGATTCCAACCGCCCAAGTAAAGAACTGTTACAAATAATGAGGAAACTAATAAATTTAGATAGGAAGCAACGTAAAATAAACCAAATTTGATCCCCGAATATTCGGTTTGATAGCCTGCTACTAATTCTTCTTCTGCTTCTGGTAAATCAAAAGGTAATCTTTCGCATTCTGCTAGGGAAGAAATTAGAAAAACGATAAACCCTATAGGTTGACGCCACAAATTCCACCCCCAAAAACCATATTTTGATTGCGCCCCGACTATATCAACTGTACTTGAACTATTAGATAATCATAGTCGGTGATAACATTACTGTTCCCATCGCTATTACAAAACCGTACATGAGATTTTCACCTCATACGGCTCCTCAGGGCCACAAATAAATGTAAGGACCGGGCAAGTATTCGTTATCTTGATATGGTTATAGCATAGATAGACTCGTGGAAGGTCCCCAATTATACCAATGGAATTCTGTCTGCTATAAGAATAAATCAAAAAGCATTTCTGAATCGATCTCATCCTTCAACTTTTTTGGGGTGAGTAATAACTTAATAAATCCTTCAATAAAATACTCTTTGTAGAAATATCTATTGATATTTCGAGCCATCATTTTTTTTTTGATTACGAAAAAAAATTAGACATTCCATTAGTTCATGAATCATGACACAATTTTTCTTTCTATGAAGATAGGAAAGAAATAAGAAAAAAATAGCTTTTCTTTTTATTGTAATTTTATTTTTTTTCTATGTTTTTTTGTTCCTCTTCTTCTTTCTGAGAAAAAGGGGGCCTCAAAAAAGGAAAGGATTATTTCGTTCCCGATAGTAATTTCTTTAATTGGGGGATAGGAGCATACTCTGAATCGGAATTGTGGGGAGTACTGCCTGATCATTTCTACCAACTTAAAGCCCCAATTAGTATTCTTTTTATGTTATGCAGACGTATCTTTTTCGTTAATTTACATAATCTCCATTACTAATTCTTTGTGTGTATTTTAGTGTTCCTTATTATCCACCCATTTTTTTTTTCAATCCCCCGTTCGTTAATATATGTATTGTAATACATTCAAACATATAGTGAAAACTCCATACGGTTGACTTTTGAGCCCGCTTCAAGCTAGGATGACCAATCAACTAATCTTGGGGTAAAGGGCATCTTCCACTTTTGTTTACTTTCACTTAACTCTTGTACATAGGAAATGAGACTCAATCTGCTTTTACTGCGAATTTAGAAGTTGTTTTCTTTCACTCATATATAACTATCTAATTTTTTTATTAACCTAAAGAATAAATAAATGGATAAAAAAAAAATGCGGATATCCATTTAATTTCTTTTTTTTTCTAGAAGGAAAAGAAAAGCTTATATTTTAGCGAATCGCACGTAGAGATATTGATAAAACACATAAAGTTAATGGTATTTCATAACTAATCGATTGAGCAGCAGCTCGCAGACCACCTAAAAACGAATATTTATTATTTGATCCATATCCTGACATAAGAAGTCCAATAGGAGCAATACTTGAAACGGCAATCCATAAAAAAATACCAATATTGAGATCAGCTAAAACAAGGTGATAACTAAAAGGAATTACTGAATAACTTAATAGAATTGATATGACTGCTATAGATGGTCCAATACTGAAGAAACGAGTATTTCCTCTAGCTGGAAGAAGATTCTCTTTGAAAAGTAGTTTTGTTCCATCTGCTAAAGCTTGAAGAATTCCGAAAGGGCTGGCGTATTCAGGGCCAATACGTTGTTGTATTCCTGCAGATATTTCTCTTTCTAACCACACAATTACTAGTACACCTATTGTGATTCCTAATACAAGAGTCAAAATAGGGGCAAACACCCGTATGGTCCCATAGAGCTCTTTTAAGGATTCCAATCGGGAAAAAGAATTAATATCTTGTACTTCTGTTGTATCGACTATCATTTCAACGATCAACTTCTCCCATAATGATATCTATACTACCTAGTATCGTCATAATATCCGCCAATTTCATTCTTTTAACTAACTGAGGAAGAATTTGCAAATTGATAAAACCCGGTGGTCGAATTTTCCATCGCCAAGGAAAACTACTTTGATCTCCTATCAGAAAAATTCCCAATTCTCCTTTTGGGGCTTCGACTCTCACATAAAGTTCTTGTTTCGGTAATTCAAAAGTAGGAGAAGGTTTTTTACTAATGAATCGATCTTCAAAATCATTCCATTCTGGATCGCTTTCTCTAGCAAAGCATCGGATTTCTAAATTCTCATAGGGCCCCCCCGGAATTCCTTCCAAAGCCTGTTGAATAATTTTTACGGATTCTGTCATTTCACCGATTCGGACTAAATAACGAGCTAATGAATCTCCTTCTTTTTGCCACTGGACTTCCCAATCAAATTCGTCGTAACACTCATAATGATCCACTTTACGAAGATCCCATTCTATTCCAGACGCTCGTAGCATTGGTCCTGATAAACCCCAATTTATTGCTTCTTCTCCACCAAAAATGCCTACTCCTTCAACTCGTTCTAAAAAGACAGGGTTTCGTGTAATAAGTTTTTGATATTCAACAACCCCCGTTAAAAAATAATCACAGAAATCCAAACATTTCTCTATCCAGCCATGGGGTAAATCGGCCGCTATCCCTCCGATACGAAAATAATTATGCATCATTCTCATACCGGTGGCAGCTTCGAATAGGTCATATACTAATTCTCTTTCTCTGAAAATATAGAAGAAGGGAGTCTGTGCACCAATATCTGCCATAAAAGGGCCGAGCCATAACAGATGAGAGGCTATACGACTCAACTCCAACATAATTACTCTGATATAGCTGGCCCTTTTAGGTACTTGAATATTTCCCAACTGTTCTGGTCCATTTACAGTTATTGCTTCTGTGAACATAGTAGCTAAATAATCCCAACGTGTTACATAAGGCAGATATTGTATAATTGTTCGGTTTTCCGCAATTTTTTCCATCCCTCTGTGTAAATAACCCAATATCGGTTCACAGTCAATAACATCTTCGCCATCGAGAGTAACGATGAGACGAAGAACACCATGCATTGATGGGTGGTGAGGTCCCATATTTACTCTCATAAGGTCTTTTCCTGTAGCTAGTATACTCATCGGTTTTTCCTCGATTCATTCTTACATGAATTGTTGAAAACAAAAAGAAGTTATCAAGATTCAAAATCTAATAAATCAAATAATTCAAAATTCTTTTTTTCAAATTAACGATTTTTTGACTCCCGGATATTCAACTGACTAATTAATTCTTTATAACGTACTCTATTTTTCTTTGACAAATAAGAAAGTAGCCGTTGGCGTTTTTCCAGAACTTTCCGTAAACCCCTCTGAGATAAATAGTCTTTTCTGTGCAATTCCAAATGGGAAGTAAGTCTTTGTATCTTATTAGTGAAACTTAATACTTGAAATTCAACAGACCCGCTGTTTTCTTTTTTTTTTTCTTGAAAAGTAACTGAGATGAATGAATTTTTTACCATAAAACGAAACCCTCTTTTCCCTTTCTTTTAATATGAAATTTACTGATCAGTAATAATAATGTTAGTCATTTGAATTGAATATACACAATCATCTTAAAGCCGTTATGAACTTCCGATAAAATCAATCAACAATCAATCCCATTTTCAATTTGATTAGGGATAAAAAAGGATGCTATATTTCTTCAAATAACAAATTTGCAATCGCGGATACATATGTATCCTTATTATACTGAAACGACTGCCATTATTGGTATTAAACCAATAGCGATTCATACAAACTAAATCTTCTAATCGATAATTGGGCCAAAGAAAGAACTTTAATTTAATTAGTTTCTTTTTCTCTCTAGCAAGATCTTTGCTTTTATCCAAAACGTGACTCCCTTTTTTTACGTTATTACAAAATACGGAATTTCTCTGAATACCATTTTGATTCTTCCAATTGAAACAAATCAGAGTTCTCAATTCTCTACGACGGTTGGGGAATAAAATATTTTCAGGAACAAGCAAATCATAATTCTTTTTGTCTCTATTTCCAGTCATTCTTTGATGTCTTGCAATGGATTCATAATTTTTTTTTTTATGAACATTGCTTTTTTCTCGGTATCTTTTAGTAATTTGGTGCTTATTCTTATGAACCAATGAAATACCTACGATTTGATATATAAAAAACTGTCCATCGTTTTTTACAGACAGACGAAGCGGTTCGATAATAAATATTCCCCCCTTCACCAATTCTGTAAGAGTGAAATCCTTATGAATCATCAAAATATCCAGACCCATTTCTCCCCCTTGAATAGAGGATATAGCAATTTCTCTTGGATTTATCAGTCGAAGCAGGAGACAATAGATCTTGATATTATTTATTATTCTTTGATTTAAAAAAGAATCCCATCTCAACTGAAAATGCAAATACTTTTTTAGGAAGAAATAAAGTTCTGCTTCTGTGTTGTTCTTGTATTGTTTTTTCGTTCTACGTTTTTTGATGTCTGATCCCGAAGAATTTGCTTCAACATCTTTTTCTTGGTTTGAGAGAATTGACCCAAGACTTACTTGGTTTTGTGCATCTGATCGAGGATTCCCTCGGTCTGGGGGTTCTTTTTCTTCTTTACTTCTATTGTATAATTCAAGAGAGTTTTTTTGATTCGATGATATAAAAAGATTTTCCTTTTTCTTTCGAGTTATTTTTTTATTCCCATTTTCATTTCCCTTAAAACTGAAAAGAAGTAATTTGATTGGTATGATCCACGGTTTTTTTTTATATGCATTAAAAAATAGCACTAATTCTCGGAAGAACCAAAGCTCCAGATTTGATATAGGACAACTTAGTATTGCTTCATTCATTCCCATCCAATCAAAAAAGAACTTTTTTTGATTGGATGGTTTAATTTCTTCATCTTCATGAATTGTAAGATAAAAAAGAACTTTCTTATTAATTTCATCAATTATTTGATACTTATCAGCCCCAATCTTAGTATTTGGATTCCTGTTGGTACCAATATCAACCCAGACTTCAATATCAACCTTATTTCTAAGACAAAAATCGAGAATTCTCCAATCAAAAAATTTTCTATCCGAAAATTTATCCATATCCATAATATCATCTTCTTCTAGATAATTATTAATAGGGATACCTCCCAACATATCAAATAATTTGCCTTCCCTTATGTTGGAATTAGAAAAGATTTCTTCTTTATTATTTACTTGGAATAATGATTTCTGAATATACGAGTCTTTCTTATCTTCATAATTAATAGATTTATATGATAAAAGATCATATCTATAGTGTTTTTTAAAATTATCTTTTTGATTCTGTAATGGATTCGCTTCAAAAAAATTTTGTTTGTCGGAATGAGTTAATCTATTTTTTTCATATGAATCCTTTTTGTTTAAATCTTTCTTTTGAGCCATACTGTGTCGATTGGCTCTATTTCGCCATTTTTGTGATACTAATATAGGCCATCTTATCCGAGATAAATCGGATTGATATTGATAATGACCCTTTAACCAGTTTTTCCATTGATTCATTTCAAAATTCAAAAAAGATTCATGTCTTAATTCGTAATGAAATATTCCTTGTTTTTTAAAATAATCTTTTATTTCCTTCTTAAGAAAAAGGGATGTTCCGTCATATTGAAAGACAAATCTTAAATTATAAAAGTGACTAAGTTGGGTTTGTGATAATTTGTAAAATACATATGCTTGTGATTGTGAGAAAAAAGAGAAATCATAAGAAATCTTTGAATTCTTATTACTAACCTTAGAAAGTAATTTTTTTATAGTCGAAATAAAGTGAATTCCATTTTTACTTGTTTTATTAATTCTTTCCTGATTTGTTTCATTATTGTGGATATTTTTCTCAATAATTTTGATTTTTTTTGGTGATTCAAAAAAAATAATTGCATTGATTCTTGGAATATTGACAATAGCTAGAAAAATTTTTATGTATATCCTTTCAATGAAAAATTTTATAAAAAAATATGATTTACCAATTAATCGAGTATTTCTTTTTTTTAATATTTGCCAAATCTTTTTGGACGCTCCTAATATTTTAGGACGATAACTTGTTTTGTTCGAACTAATATTTATTTCGTAAGTTAGCAGTCTTTTTTTCTTTTCTTTTGTAATTTTTTCTATTTTCTTTTTTATTATGTTTGTTCGATTAGTCAGATCTTTTATTTTTTTTTCGGGCAGTGCTAAATTTGTCCAATCCATAGATCGAATTTGAATGGACGATTCGTGAATCATCTGATTACTCATTATCAAATCTTTTTTATCTTCACCCAATTCATCTATTTCTCGCAATCTAAATAATGGAATTTGGTTTGTTTTTGAAAGTTCTTTTACTTTTAGTAATAGAATTCTTTTGATGACCCATCTTTTTGTTTCTTTTGCGATTTGTTGAAAAATTTTTGTTCTTTCTTTTAAAACTCTTAAAGACTTTGTTTTCAATTGTCTAATTTTTTTTTTTAGTTCTTTGAAAATGGGTTTAAAAAACGAAGGTCTTTTTCGGGGAGGACCAAAGGGCAATTCCGCTTCCATTCCCCAAACTGTTAAAAAACAAAAATCGTTGTTTTTTTGTCCCCCTTTTTTTTTCATTGCATCTTTATGAGGGAATTGAAGCTTAGATTTGTGCCAGGGTTTCAGGCAAAAAGGAAATAGGATCTTTATCTGAATACCCTCTGTTAACCAGCTTTTCGGAAATTCTCGTTCGGATAATTGAACACCGTTATGGGTGCATTTTACATACATTTCCCTATTCCAATCCTTTAAATCCTCGGACCATTCAGGAATTTGAAATAAGAGCATGCGAGCAATATTTTTAGCTATTATCAGTGAAGGTAATATAATATATTTTCTAAAAATCGATTGAGTTAATAATACAAAACTTCTGAGTACTTGAGCAAAAAAAAATGTATTCCAGATTTCTGCTATGGGTATCTCTGTTTTTTCTTTTCTTTTGTATTTTTCTCTTTTGTCCTCCTCTTGGTTATCAATTTTTTTTTGCTTTTCAATTTTAGAATCAGAAAGTTTTTGGTCTTTTTGTTTCCACATCCAATTTTTAAAAATTACTTTCATCAGTTCGGAAATATCAAAAGAAAAAAAAAGTTTGTCTAGCCTGTCCAAAAAAAGCGGGGAATGCACATTTGCTTGAAACAGTTCCCAAGTAATAGTTTTACGTCTTTGTGCGCGCATAGAGCCTTTGATTAGACCTCGACGAAAATCCGATTGTTGTGAATAATGGGTCAAATTCACTTTCTTTGCTTGCTTAGGACTCTTAGTATATTTGGTATTAATATACGTGGAGGTATTTGGCTTTGGCTGGTTATCAGTAAAAATAACTACATGTTTGAACTTTCTTGAACGAATTGCCCCAGCTACAGTTTCGCCCCTGTTTTTCTTTTTTTGTCCTAAATCGGTAATTGAGTTGTATGACCAGCGAGGAACTTTTTTACTAATTTCTTTTATTCCAATAGAGTTTTTTCTAATTCTTTGGTCGTTGGGATCCGTTATAACTACATCGAATAAAATTTTTAAAATTAGTATTCGATCTTCTGAATCAATTTTTTCTTGTGTTTGTTCTGGAAATAAAGAACGTACTTTTTTTGTTGAAAATAATTTTATACGAAACCTATCTAGTGTTTGCTCAAATTCGGGATAATTCTTAATAAGAAGAAGACTATGGATTTTATTTATCCAAAACGTACTGATGTTCTTTTGGCTAGAAGTTTCATTTAGCGTTAGGGGTGAAAAAAAAAAATCGATTCTTCCACGATAAGGTCCATGCAAAAAAGGATCATATTTTTTAGGTAAGTATTCTTGTTTAGTCTTATCATTACATAATTGAGTCCTTTTTTCAAGTACACTCAGAGTACTAGATCCTTTATCTAAAACTTCGATTCTATTCCTAAACTCCTTGTTTAAGTTATTTTTTTTTTCATTGGTGTAACTCCAATTATTATACAATTCATCAGAGGATAGTTTTTCTTTTGTTAAAAAAGACATCTTTTGTTGTATCATTTCCAAAAAAGTTGACAAACTTGCTGGATACGTAAAAGAGATCCTTTCTTTTCCATCACT